CTAAAATGCACAATTATTGGAGCAATTCGCCCAATTAAACCTTTATAACAATAAAAAATATTCTTTTGTTGAAATATAGAATAATTTGTTTTTTTTATCTTAAACAAAATTTGTTGCAATTTTATATTTCGTAAGCTCGTTGATATTTGTAATCGTTTAAATGATTTTGTTGTACGGAAAAATTGACACCGACGTGAAATTTTAAGCGCTGGTAATTGTTGTAAAATTGTACAAGTTAATAAACTTATACCGAATACTAGAACTAAACTAATAAACCACCATGTTTTATATACATGATCAAAACCAAATTTAATGATAATATCCCAGGATAAAAAGCCAAAAACAGGATTTGTTAAAGGGTAATTAATTTTATATATTTCTAAAGACTGGTCTTGTTCTATAACTGTACCAATAATACTAAAACAAGCAATAATTAATAGAATAGCAATAGCAAATCGTAAATCTGCTAAAAACTTAAAAATACGTTGTTTCATGTTTTGAGAATTATTTTATTTTATTAGATTTAGTAGAAGCTAAACGAATTCTACCTGAGGAAGCCCAATTTTGTAGTTTTATCATTTGTGCAGTTTCTAATTCTGCCAGTGGAATTAATTCTGTTAGTGCATCACAAATATCTTCAGTTGTAAATTCTCTTTCTTCATAAAAAGCATGATACATTGCTTCTACAATACTTTGTCGAATTTCAGCACCAGAACATGACTCTGATAATTCTGCTAGTTTATTATAGTCAAATGATTTCCAACTATTTGGTCGAAATTCTTGTACGTGAATTTTGAAAATTTGTTCTCTTTCTTGTTTTTGTGGTAAATCTAAAAAGAAAATTTCATCAAATCTACCTTTTCGAATAATTTCTAATGGTAATGCCTCAACATTATTTGCTGTTGCTACAACAAATACTGGTTTCGTTTTTTCTGAAAGCCAACTAACAAAAGTACCTAAGACACGATTACTAGTTCCACTGTCGGCTCTATTATCATTTGTATTAAAGGCTTTGTCAATTTCATCAATCCATAGAATACATGGTGATAAAGTTTCTGCTACATTAATCATTTGTCTTAATCTAGATTCAGATTCACCAACAATTCCACCAAATAATTTACCAACATCTAATTTTAAAAGAGGTAATTGCCATTCATTTGCAATAGCTTTAGCAGTTAAGGATTTACCAGTACCTTGAATACCAACTAACAATAAACCACGTGGTGTTGGTAAACCATAATTCGATGCTTGAAGACCAAAAGAAGTTTTTCGTTTTTTTAACCAATCTTTTAAATTCGAGATTCCACCAATATTTGTAATTTTTTCATTAACAGACCAGTATTCTAAAATTTCTGTTTGACTAATAATCTGTTTTTTTTCACTTAATAAAATTGAAATACTATCTTCATTAATTGTTTTATATGTTGCAATAATTTTTGATAAAACTCGTCGGATACGTTCAAGCGATAATCCTTGACACGCACGAATTAAACTTTCTAATAATTGCGGTTCAACTGTAATATTCAATGAACTAATTAAACGACTCAACTCTTGATTAATTTCATTTTCTAAAGGGAGTTCAAATTGTAGAACAGTAACTAAATCCTGTAGTTCCGTAGGAATATTTAATTCCGAACTAAGAATAATTATTGTTTTTGGTTGTAATTTTAAAATCCTACTAATATTTCGAAGTTTACGAGAAATCGAAATATCACTCAAAAAACGATTAAAATCTTTTAATAAAAAAACTGCAGGTGTCTCAGAGGTTAATCGTTCAATAAGTTCTAAAGCTTGTAATGGATTACGTTTTGCAAACCCTTCGTTATTAGGATTATTGGTGTAACCATCTACAAAATCCCAACTGTATATACTTCTATTTAATTTACTTTTAAGATGTTTTCGAATGACAAATTCAACTCGATCTTCTTCAATAGTATTTATATAAATAATTGGATATCTAGCTTTTAATAAAAGAGTTAACTCATCAGTAAATTTCATAAAAATCTTAGGAAAATCTATTTGCTAACTTATTATTATATTAATTTTAATTAAAAAATTTTAATAGGTTGAACTCTAATATTTAGGAAAACCTTTATAAATTTCTTAAATGACTCTACTGTAATTTTATACCATATGATCATTTAAGAAATTTTATAAAATTATTTAGCAATTGCTAATCTTTTTCTTCCTTTTTTACGACGACTTTTTATCGTTTTTCGGCCGTTTGCGGTTGCCATTCGTGCACGGAAACCTGATAAACGTAAAATAGAAACACGTGTCTTGTTTGATAATGTTTTTTTTGACATAATTCCTTTTTCTAACTAAGTTAATTTTTTTCTAAAGTATAAATGAACGTATAAGATCATAAATAACCAATTGTCGTGTAATTAATCCCCGACTCTTAAATAATTCATAAGCTTCATCTTTATACTCAAACAATGGATTACGTTGCCCATAACTTCTCCAACCAACTGCATCACGAAGTAATGCCATTTTTTGTAAATGTTCTTTCCAATCAATATCAATATAAATTAATATTAATGTTCTTTCTAATGCTCGAATAATACCTAAGTGGCGAATTTCTAATTCTAATACTTTAGATTCATAACATAACCAAAATTCTTGGAATAAATATGTTTTTAATTCAATGGAATCAAAATTATTTATATCAAGTTTATACTTATTAAATAAATTTAGTAATAAATTTGTCCCAAATAAATTTTCAATTTGGTTAATAATTATAGTATTAGATCCATTTTTTTTCTTTAAACGTGTAACAATTTCAGTTATAATTTGCTCACCATATGCTAAGATTTTTGCACGAACCGATTCACTCTCTAAAATTTTTCGACGTTCGTAATAAATAACGTTACGTTGTTTATTTAAAATCTCATCGTAATCAAATAAGTTTTTTCTAGAATCATAATCCGCTTCTTCTAGACGTTTTTGAGCAGAATCTAAACTTTTGGTAAGTAAGTTTGATTCTAATGGCGCATCATCTAAAAGTTGATTTTTCATAAAGTTTTGGATGTTAGCACCACCAAAAAGTCTTAATAACCGATCTTCCAAACTTAAGAAAAATTTCGAAGCTCCAGGATCACCTTGTCGAGCGGAACGTCCTCGTAACTGATTATCAATTCTTCTGGAATCATTACGTTCTGTTCCAACAATAAATAAACCACCTAAATTTTTAACGATATTATTATCAACTTTATGTTTTTTCTTTTCAAAAAGTAATAATTCGTTTAATAAAAATTTAATCGAAGATTGATATGAATTTTTAGGTATTTGAATTTGATCACTTTCATTTAAAATTCTTAAAATTTCTGTATCTGATAATTTAAGAAAACTAGAATCATCCATAAGTGTTGTTAAAACGCTTAAGAATTTTTGTGATGATGATTGCAATTGTTTTATTAATGGGAAAAGTGTCTTTTTCTTTTGTTGAATTATGTGATTTTTATAAAAAACTAGAATTGTATATAATTGTTTACGAACTTGGAATTTAATATTTCCCCCTAGGATAATATCTGTTCCACGTCCTGCCATATTTGTTGCTATAGTAATACTACCTTTTTTACCTGCTTGTGCAACAATTTCTGACTCACGTCTTACATTTTCTGGTTTTGCATTTAAAATTTGATATGTTAACTTATATTCGTTTAATAATTGAGCTAACATTTCAGATTTTTCAACCGTTGTTGTTCCAATTAATATAGGTTGTTCACGTAATGTAATATCACGACACTCTTTTGCAATAGCTGTCCATTTTGATAATTCATCTTTATAAATTACATCTGGTAAATCTTTTCTTAAATTCGGTCTTGCTGTTGGTATTTCTACCACAGAAAGATTGTAAATTTTTTCAAATTCTACCTCAGCAGTTTTTGCTGTTCCAGTCATACCAGATAGTTTTGGATATAACAAAAAGAAATTTTGATAAGTTACAGAAGCAGCTGTTTCTGTATTTTGACGAATTGGAACACCTTCTTTTGCTTCTACTGCTTGATGTAAACCATCACTCCAACGTCGATCAGGCATAATTCGACCCGTAAATTCGTCAACAATAATGATTTGATTATTTTGAACAATATAATGAACATTTTTAAAGAACAACGTTGTCGCTTTTAACGCATTAATAACATATGGAATCCATGGATCATTTGGATTATATAAATCTTGAATTCCTAATATTTCTTCAACTTGAATTGTTCCTTGCTTTGTTAAAACAACATTTTTATTTTTTTCGTCTACTTTGAAATGAATATTGACTTCCAAATAATCAATAATTTCTGCAGTAATAATATACTTATCAACGCACGTTTCAATAGCATTAGAAATAATTAATGGAGTTTGTGCTTCGTCAATTAGAACTGAATCTACTTCGTCGACAATACAGTAATTAAAAGGTCGTTGAACAACATTTTGAATATTTAACGCCATGTTATCACGTAAATAATCAAACCCAAGTTCATTGTTTGTTACATAAGTAATATCAGCATCATAATTCTTCTGTCGTTCGCTAGTTGTCATGTTTTCTTGAATTAAACCTGTGTTCAGGCCTAAAAATCTATAAACCTGACCCATTGAAACTTGATCCCGACCTGCTAAATAGTCATTAACTGTTACAATATGAACACCTTTTTTTGTAATAGCATTTAAATAACCAGGTAGTGTTGCTACTAATGTTTTTCCTTCACCGGTCCGCATTTCAGCAATTTTACCGCTATTTAAAACTAAACCCCCTAATAATTGAACATCAAAATGTCGTAACCCTAGAGTTCGTAGACTAGCTTCACGAGTTAATGCAAAGGCTTCAGCCGTTAATTCGCTTAAATTTTGCGTTTGTTTATATTGTTTTTGAAGTTGAATTGATTTTTTTCTTAATTCCCCATCAGTCAAATTCTTAAGGTTTTTTTCTAAGTCATTAATTTCACTAACTAATGTTTTATATTCAATAGCTATTGAATTTTTAGTAAATGGATTTTTTAGCATTTGAAATTGTCAAATGAATATGTTATTCAATAATAATATTTACACGTTTATGTTGGGCATCTTTGTAATCAAATTTTACAGTACCATCTGTTAACGCGAATAATGTAAAATCTTTACCACAACCAACATTTAAGCCTGGTTTAAATTTCATTCCGCGTTGACGTACTAAAATATTCCCAGCTTTTACTACTTGACCACCGAATCTTTTAACACCTAGTCGTTTTGCATTTGAATCACGACCATTTTTTGTACTACCTGCACCTTTTTTATGAGCCATTTTTTCTTATTCCTTAATAAATTTCTAAATAATACTAATATCTTCAATTAAGACACGTGTTAATTCTTGTCTATGACCTTGTTTTTTTCTTGTTTTCTTTTTTGGTCGCATTTTATAAACAATTTTTTTACGATCACGGAAATGATCTAAAATTTTACCTGTAATTTTAACAGTATCTAAATATGGTTTCCCAATTAAAACGTCTCCATCATTATTTAATAATAATACACGATTTAATGTAATTTGTTTCCCTAATTCTGTAGGAATTCGGTTTAAATCATAGTATTTACCTTTCTCAACCCAGAATTGTCTTCCACTGATTTCTACAATTGCATATTTCATAAATTTTATAATCCAATTATTAAACTTAATATTATCTTACTAAAAAAAAATTACCTAAGTCAAATTTTTTAGAACTGTATATTAAGAACTTATATTCTTCAGTGTCCAAAGTTCATTATAAAAAAATTCAACGGCCTTTGATCTATAACATTCCCGATTCGTAATTATTGAGAGTGTTCGTGTTATTTTAATATTCTCAATTGTGATAATTTCGACAGTTTTTAATTCAATCTCTTTTTCAATCGCAGATGAGGATACAAATGCTGCTCCTAATCCTAAACTAACTGCTGTTTTAATTGCTTCAATTGAATTTAATTGCATAATGACATTAAATTGTTTTGTCTCTATGTCATTTTGAATTAAAATATTATCAATAAATTTACGAATGGTAGATGTTGAATTTAGTGTAATGAAATTTAAATGATAAAGATCATCTTTATTAATGATTTTTTTCTTTTTAATAGCAAATGGATGTGATTTTGGAATAATTAAGATAAGCTCATCTTCTACAAAGCTTTCAATTTCAAGGTTTTTTTTTAATTCTTCTGGCACATCCCCACCAACTACTGCAATATCAATTTCTTGATTTACAACGTTTTTTGCAATAACTCTAGTAGAATCTACCTGAACTTTAATATTAATTTGAGGATAATTTTGTGCAAATAATGCCAAAACTCGAGGCATTAAATATGTTCCAATTGTTTGACTAGCACCAACTGTAAGATTCCCACGATCACCATTTTTTACATCATTTAAAGCCCTACAACTTTCTTCACATAAGGCTAATATCCGCTCAGAATATTGAAGAAAAACCTTTCCTGCTTCTGTTAATGTAATTGTGTTATTTTCTCTATTAAATAGAAGTATACCTAAGCGATTTTCTAATGTTTTTATTTGTTTACTTAAAGACGGTTGTGAAACAAATAAAATTTCAGCAGCTCGTGTAAAACTTTTTTCTGAAGCAACTGCTTTTAAAATCCGTAATTGTTGTAAAGTAAACGGTAAACTCATTTTTTTTTACCAAATTATTTTTTAAAGTAGAATTTTTCAATTAAGTTTTTATATTAAAATGCGGATGGAGAGACTCGAACTCTCAAAACAAAAGTTACTAGGACCTAAATCTAGCGCGTCTACCAATTTCGCCACATCCGCTATTTTAGTTTTAATTTATATTAAAAGGATTAGTAAAAAATGTAAATCTTTAAATCTTATTAAAGATTTAAAAATTTATTCATCTATATATATACTATAAATAAAACTTGTTGTTTTTCCTCGTAGTACAGATTTTGCTAATGATAAAGATTTTTGTGCTGCTTTATCAGCTTTTTTCTTCCAAGTTGCTTTACGAGAATTTTTCTTCGATTTCGATGTCCGTTTTTTAGGTACTGCCATTATTTTAACCTATTTAAAAAATGAAAATATTGAATAAAATATACTGACAGTATACGAGAAATACAAGGAAAAATCAAATAATTTCTAAATTATCCTTGTATTTTCAAGTATTTATACAATTAACGTGTTAAACGTTGAACTTGTTGGATTAATAAACGGCCGATATTAAATAAAGCCCATGATCCTGCGATTAAAACAGGCGTAGCAATTACAAGTAAACGAGTATCCATAGCTGGTAATCCTCTATAAATATTTTAAAGACAGAAAATGATATTAATAACTAATATTATAATTAATATTATATATAAAATTGGAAATATTTGTTAGTAATATCGGATTGTCTTTGTCTAAAAATTCAGCGTATTAAGCTACATAATTTCGATCTAAACGGATTTTTAGACACCTTTTTACAAGATAATACTAACGAACAAAATAGTATTATAGAGCTCTTTATTTATCTTTTTTAAAAACTTTGGCATTGAACTATCTTCCCAGGAGGTCCCCCTCCAAGTATTGTCATCGATTTATAGCGTTTCACTGCTGAGTTCGGGATGGATCAGCGTGGGTCCGCAAATTACACTAAAAACACCAAAGCAAAAAATCTTTAAAATAGATAACTATTTTAAAGATTTAAAAAAATTCAAGTCCTCGGTCTGTTAGGACATCTCAGCACATACATTACTGTACTTACACTTAATGCCTATTAAACGGTTAGTCTTACCGTGACCTTACTCACTTACGTGATGAGAATACTCATCTTGAGGTGGGCTTCCCACTTAGATGCTTTCAGCGGTTATCCTCTCCATACATAGCTACCCAGCGTTTACCGTTGGCACGATAACTGGTACACCAGAGGTATGTCCTTCTCGGTCCTCTCGTACTAAAGAAGGCTCCTCTCAATATTCTAACGCCTACACCGGATATGGACCGAACTGTCTCACGACGTTCTGAACCCAGCTCGCGTACCGCTTTCATGGGCGAACAGCCCAACCCTTGGGACGTACTACCGCCCCAGGATGCGATGAGCCGACATCGAGGTGCCAAACCTCCCCGTCGATGTGAACTCTTGGGGGAGATCAGCCTGTTATCCCTAGAGTAACTTTTATCCGTTGAGTGACGGCCTTTCCACTCAGTACCGTCAGATCACTAAGACCGACTTTCGTCCCTGCTCGACTTGTAAGTCTCACAGTCAAGCTTCCTTATGCCTTTACACTCTAGATACGATTTCTACACGTTCAGAGGAAACCTTTGTACGCCTCCGTTACCATTTGGGAGGCGACCGCCCCAGTCAAACTGCCCGCCTGAAACTGTTCTCTGACCAGATAATGATACAGAGTTAGAAATCTAACATTAGAAGAGTGGTATCTCACTGATGGCTCCAATATTCCCGCAAGAATATTTTCAACGCCTCCCACCTATACTGCGCGACTAAAGTCCAATTTCAATTTCAAGTTACAGTAAAGCTTCATAGGGTCTTTCTGTCCTGGTGCAGGTAGTCCGCATCTTCACAGACAAGTCTATTTCACCGAGCCCCTCTCCGAGACAGTATCCAAATCATTACGCCTTTCGTGCGGGTCGGAACTTACCCGACAAGGAATTTCGCTACCTTAGGACCGTTATAGTTACGGCCGCCGTTCACCAGGGCTTCAGTTATCAGCTTCGCTAATGCTAACCAACTTCTTTAACCTTCTGGCACTGGGCAGGCGTCAGCCCCCATACATCGTCTTACGACTTAGCGGAGACCTGTGTTTTTGGTAAACAGTTGCTTGGACCTTGTTATTGCAGCCTTATAAATAAGGCACTCCTTCTCCCGAAGTTACGGAGTTATTTTGCCGAGTTCCTTAGAGAGAGTTATCTCGCGCCCCTTAGTATACTCTACCTACCCACCTGTGTCGGTTATGGTACAGGCATTTTTTATTTATGACAGTGCAAGCTTTTCTTGGAAGTATGACATACACTACTTCGACGCCTTAGCGTCTCGTATTCACGTCTCAACTCAAAGCGTTTTCGCCGCTTCTCAACATCTTGAACGTTTAAACCGGTAACCAATATCCGGCTAGCTTAGCCTTCTCCGTCCCTCGTTGTCAATAAAAAATGGTACGGGAATATTAACCCGTTGTCCATCGACTACGCTTTTCAGCCTCGCCTTAGGTCCTGACTTACCCTCCGCGGACGAGCCTTCCGGAGGAAACCTTGGGTTTTCGGGGTATAGGATTCTCACCTATATTTTCGTTACTCAAGCCGACATTCTCACTTCTGCTTCGTCCATATCCGCTTACGCTAATACTTCAACCTACAACAGAACGCTCCCCTACCGATATATTTCATAATATATCGCACAGTTTCGGCAAATTACTTAGTCCCGTTCATTTTCGGCGCAGGCTTACTCGATCAGTGAGCTATTACGCACTCTTTAAAGGATTGCTGCTTCTAAGCAAACCTCCTGATTGTCTCTGCACTCCCACCTCCTTTACCACTTAGTAATTATTTAGGGGCCTTAACTGGTGCTCTGGGCTGTTTCCCTCTTGACAATGGAGCTTATCCCCCACAGTCTTACTGGTAGACTATACACTTAGTATTCTTAGTTTGCAACGATTTGGTACCGAATTACCAGCCCGCATACGTAACAGTGCTTTACCCCTAAGCTATAACATCTACCGCTGCGCCTAAACGCATTTCGGGGAGAACCAGCTAGCTCCGAGTTCGATTGGCATTTCACCCCTAACCACAATTCATCCGCTGATTTTTCAACATCAGTCGGTTCGGTCCTCCACTTAGTATTACCTAAGCTTCAACCTGACCATGGTTAGATCACCCGGGTTCGGGTCCATAACTAGTGACAAACGCCCTATTCAGGCTCGCTTTCACTGTGGCTTCAGCATTCACTGCTTTAACCTGCCACTAACTATGAGTCGCCGGCTCATTCTTCAACAGGCACGAAGTCAGACGTTTTAGTCGTCCTCCTACTGCTTGTAAGTTTACGGTTTCATGTTC